TCCTAAAATAAATTCTCTTTTCGTCCACTTAATATCCTCCCTTTCCGCGACGAATATTCACTTTCTCTTATATTGGATTGGTCAGCCAATCGTCTTATTCAAATTATGATTTGAATAAGATATATGTTTACGACAGGTGATTAAATAAAAAACAGGAGAAAGGATTCTACTTTACAGTTGATTTTATTCAACAATTGACCAAAAGAAAATATTAATAAATAATAAATTGCATGAACTTAGATCAATCAAATACTAATATTGCGGTGCAATAATTCGCACTAATCAATATCAATTTCATTTGCCCATTTAGATTGTATTCCGTTGAAATAATGATAAACAAAACGGAAGGGAGAAAAGAATTTACAAAAAACGGGATTCCTAAAAAAATGGATTGATTCTCGAATCCGGTTGAATCTAATGGTTTACGTTATGGAAGAGAGACATGTATATGTGATATTAGATATTAACTAGTTATATATGAACTAAAGATATATTTTATTTGCCCTACTACTGCGTGTGGGTTCCAATAGAAGTCCTTTCATATCGTTGTGGCTGTGAATTGGCCGAAAAAAAGAAAAAGAGATGAAATCAAGAAAAGATGGAAGAATTGAAATAACAGTTCGGAACCAAGAAATGGAAGAACTAAAGTTCTATGGATTCACAAAAACTCTGTGGATAGAAACGAAAAAAGAGATATCGAAGTAGTTCTGATGATTCAATAATATTCTTACTTAAATTCGAAGTTCTTAGTTACTTCGACTGGATGAATACTATCGATGGAATAATTAAGTCCTAATTCATTGGTTGATTGTATCATTAACCATTTCTTTTTGTTGGTACGAGGAACTTATCATGAATCCACTGATTTCTGCTGCTTCCGTTATTGCTGCTGGATTGGCTGTAGGGCTTGCTTCTATTGGACCTGGAGTTGGTCAAGGGACTGCTGCGGGTCAAGCCGTAGAGGGTATCGCGAGACAGCCTGAGGCGGAGGGAAAAATACGAGGTACTCTATTGCTTAGTTTAGCTTTTATGGAAGCTTTAACGATTTATGGATTGGTTGTGGCACTAGCACTTTTATTTGCGAATCCTTTTGTTTAATTGTTTAATCGTAGAAATAGGAAAAATACATATTTTCCTATTTTATTGCCTTGGACTTGTCGTTTGCTTTTTCAAATTCGATTTTTCAAATTAGATCAAGATTTCACTCCTACAATTCTTTATTCGTTGAGAAAATAACCTACGGGAAGGGCTGATTTGCAGATGAGGAATTAGTATACCAACTCGCTTTCATCCTTCCCGTTTGTAGTCCAAGGAAACTCTTTTTATGAGGCGTTGCAACAGTCAACAATCAAGGGGTAGTTCATACTTTATAACTATAACTCGAATATTTTTGGACTCGATTTCAAAAAAAAAAAAAAGAATAAATAAAAAAGAGGGGCAAAGTGATAGAAAAAGAACTCTCGTCGATTTTTTAGTCTATCTATAAGAGGAGATTATATGAAAAATGTAACCGATTCTTTCGTTTCTTTGGGCCATTGGCCATCTGCCGGGAGTTTCGGATTTAATACCGATATTTTAGCAACAAATCCAATAAATCTAAGTGTAGTGATTGGTGTATTGATCTTTTTTGGAAAGGGAGTGTGTGTGAGTTGTTTATTTCAAGAATAGGCTGGATCCAATCAGCTGTACCCTTTTCCGTTATAACGTTATAACTAGGAAAGAAAGGTGCATGATCTCGCGAATTACTTCTTAAGAAATTATATGCAAGAACCACAGCATTTCGTGATTAATTGGCAAATCCACTTTGATTCTCTAGCAACCAATAATGTGGGGCTGTTAAGATGGTTAAAGCAAACCGTTTGAAGTCTAGACGCAGCACGGTACTCTTTCTACCACCATCTTAATTTAATATAGAGATGGTTTTAAAATGAATATTTTATCGATATAGAACACTCATCTCGATAAAATGAATTGAACCGCTTCTTCTAAAAAAGGGCATTTTCCCTCTTTTATCCAATGCTGAATCGACGACCTATGCCTTATGTATAAATAACAAGCATTTTTTGGATTTGAACTGAAGAAAAAAAAAGAAACAACTTTGCTGACAATTACATATTTTTTATTTTGTCAGAAGAGTCCTCTAAGTATTTTGGTTTTGCATTAGATTCGTTTTTTTTTCATTTTTTGGACTATGAAGAGGATAGGCTCATTACATTCATAAAAAAAAGCTATGAGAATTTGCCCTAAGTAATTGAGTAATTGAGCGTGAGAGCCAAATGAATTGAAAGATTCATGTTTGGTTCGGGAAGGGATTATGGAAGTTTTAAAATGAACGGAAAGATAATCTACTTTCATTAAGTGATTTATTAGATAATCGAAAACAGAGGATCTTGAATACTATTCGAAATTCAGAAGAACTGCGTGGGGGGGCCATTGAACAGCTGGAAAAAGCCCGGGCCCGCTTACGGAAAGTAGAAATGGAAGCAGATCAGTTTCGGGT